GAATTCTGTTAAATTCATTTTGTATTGTACAAAAAAGGAATTCCATTTTTGTATGTGCGCTTGGGAAACATAGAGTCCTCTATTCCATCGAAAAAGCGGATTCATTATCTCTTGGAATACTGACTATCGTGCTCCCAGCAATTATACCAATTTACATATGTCTTTCTACTACCAACCAGTACTAGTTGAATTAACTAAAATTCCCCTATTTTTTTTGTTTAATGAGAATGGCGAAACGAAAAGGGAAAGAAAAAATAACCCCCTCGGGAATGAAATTTTTATTCCTGTTCCCTTGTTGACAGAAAAGGGAAAGATGATTGATGTACTTATTGAATCTGTCGGGACTGACGGGGCTCGAACCCGCAGCTTCCGCCTTGACAGGGCGGTGCTCTGACCAATTGAACTACAATCCCAGGGAAATAAAAAGAAGGGATCTAGCAAAAATTTTGATTCTTTTTATTCTTATTCCTACGTATCGGATATTTCTGAAGGACAGGGGGGTTATACCATCTCGGGGTATATTGGAGAATTGTTGGGCCGAGCTGGATTTGAACCAGCGTAGACATATTGCCAACGAATTTACAGTCCGTCCCCATTAACCGCTCGGGCATCGACCCAGACCCAAGAAGAGCCCATTGGGGGTTTATTCGTAATACATGATATAAAAAACTTCCCTTTGTAGTGTAGTACCCTACCCCCAGGGGAAGTCGAATCCCCGTTGCCTCCTTGAAAGAGAGATGTCCTAAACCACTAGACGATGGGGGCATATTTACCCAACATCCTACATCGTTACTCATTGTAAGAATAGGTTCTTAATATTGTCAATAAAGTCGACAGATTCAATAAGTACATCCATCATCTTTCCGTTTTTCATCATTTAAAATGAAAATTTCATACAAATTTTTGATTCATAATTCATTTTATATATTCTATATGTATATACAATAACGAATCAAATTAATAATTTATAAAATGAATATGAAAACAGTATTCTATTTTATTAATAATAGAAATTAATAAAAATAGAATAATATTAATATTAATAAGGGCTATGATATATATATAGAAATAATACGGAAGGTAGGATTCTTTCGGGGAGTGGTGCGTCAGAAAATAAAAAGAAAAGGGGGCTCCCACTACGGAAATTAAGAAACAAAAAATAAGAGAAGAGGGATCAAGAAGTTCTCGAAAAATTTTTCTATTCCTATAAGAAGTTCGTTCGGGAACAAGTAGAATCTATTCATCACATTTTTCGATTAAATTTCTTGAATCTATATCTATGTCGAATAGATAGGTGTACATGTATCAATCAAACGAATTTTTTTTTGATCGGTTTTGAAACAATTCATTGCTAGACTTGCTAGATAAATCAATTTTATTATTCAAGAATAAGCCACTAGCCACTATGAAGGTACTGCATGGACTTATGTATATATACTTAAATATATAATATATGTACATGGATCCGTTTTATCCATAGAGTTACTAATTCAGTAATTGAATCAAAAGGGCCCTTTTAACTCAGCGGTAGAGTAACGCCATGGTAAGGCGTAAGTCATCGGTTCAAATCCGATAAGGGGCTTTGGCTTTTTCATAAAACTACAGCCGTAGTATTCATATTTGAAGCAAGAATTGAGAAATTTTAAATAGAACAAATAGAACAAACAAAGTAAAAAGTAACCCGCGGTATAATAAAAAAATAGGTTATCATCCTACTAAATTAGAATTTATTAGAGTATAGGAGTTTAGTGAATAGGTATAAAGTTGAACATATAGGAGTTTATTTTTTCAGTAAATTCTAATTCAGTAGGATGATAAGTCGTCTCTGGAATCACCAAACTTTCCTTTTTTCCGTTTTGCTAATCAAATGCATTGTAAAGATTATAAATCAACAAAAGAAAAATTAAGTGGACCTGACCCATTGAATCATGACTATATCCGCTATTCTGATATTAAAATTCGATAGAGAGACAAAATTGGAACAAGTTAACCCCTTTTTCTTTTTTATTTTTTTGGCTCCGCAAGAATTTGTCGATATTTCCAATTCAATCTTATTGTTCCTAGATATTCCATAGGAAGAAATAGTTATTTCGTTCCTCCATAGATAAACTTTTATTCCAAGTCACAACATAAGAGCCCTTCTTTGATTACAGACTTTTATCTTTATCAAGGTTCATTTCTATCTAGATAAGATTTATAGTAAGATTTATCTATTTAGATGTATATCTATCAGATCGCAGCTTAATGTACCAAACATTTATATATTACTGTATTACTGTATCCGATATTTTTGTTCCGACCGCGTCGTGGAGAATGGATACGGGAAAAATACTTTTATTTCCAGTATCCTTCTTTTATTTTTTTTCATATTGTATTAAATTTAAAGAAAAAAAATAGGAAATTCAATCGTTTTAGAATTTTATAATTCTAACAGAAAAAGATAGAAAAAATTCCAAATGCTTTTTTCTTGCTTCGACCCGTGGAAAGACATACTCTGGAG